TCTTCTGTATCGGGGATCGTCGAAATAAGCAAGAATACTATTTCTACGTAAAATCCCATTTATGGGTATTTCAATCGAGATACCAGAACGGGGCATTAGTTCTTTCTCCCGTTCTTGATCATATTGGAATGGGATGATGAATCTATTTCTTCGCCTTTTCGCCAATAAATCAGAATTCTCGTGGAGAATGGCAGGATATAGGAAATTCCAATGACCATTAGATATGATTCGATCAGGTCCTGAATAATCAAGAATCCCCTTCCCTTTTTTACTGGAAGGATCCGAACTAAACAATTTGTGTCTCACTCGATCATTAGTCACTGAGAGGTCAGAAATATATCTCCGTTCGACAGAAAGAGAATGAACATTCATTTGATCTTGATCCTTGTGGAGCGAAAAAGTGACTATACTGGATCTGCACGGACCTCCTGATAATATCCATAAATGGCTTGTTTTTGGTAATAGATGAACATTACCATATCTATATTCAGGCGCATGGTACACATCGGTACTCCAGTGCATTTCTCCCTCTGAGTCAGAATAAATATGTTTTCGAACCCTCTCTTTAAAATTGAAAGTGGATGTTCCAGCGCGAATCTCAGCAATCACTTGTTCTGATTCTACATATTGATCGTTTTGAACTAAAAGAAAACTTTTTGGTGGAATATTCACATTATGTAGAATATCCTGACTCTCAATAGTTACATACAGGTCTATATAACATAGAAAAGCAGGATGTCCATGACGTGTACGTGTGGGATGAACCAAATCCTCATTGAATTTTATTTTTCCATTAGAAGGAGCTCGTACATGTTCTGCAGTACCACCTGTAAATACTCCACCGGTATGAAAAGTTCTTAATGTTAGTTGAGTCCCTGGTTCCCCAATTGATTGACCTGCAATAATACCTACTGCTTCTCCCAATTCGACCAGGTCGCCATGAGTGGGACTCCGACCATAACATAATCTACAGATCCAAGATGTACTCCTGCAAATAAAGGGGGTTCGAATATATATTGATTGTGCTCGAAAGGTTATGAATCGATTGACAAGTCCAATACCAATATCTTGATTTCGAGTGGCAATGCATCGTAGACCCATATATATATCGTCTGCTAATACACGACCAATTAGTGTTTGGATCAAAATTTTTTCCGTCATCCCATTTCGAGGACTCACGGAAATACCTCGGATAGTGCCACAATCTGTTCTACGCACAACAATGTGTTGAACTACTTCAACAAGTCTACGCGTGAGGTATCCAGCATCTGATGTTCGTACAGCAGTATCCACAACTCCTTTGCGGGCTCCGTAGCAGGAAATTATATATTCCGTTAAAGAAAGTCCTTCGCGTAAATTGCTTTGAATGGGTAAATCAATCATTTGTCCTTGGGGGTCCGACATTAATCCTCTCATACCTACTAATTGGTGTACCTGAGATGCATTTCCTCTAGCTCCCGAAAAGGACATTATATGGACTGGATTAGAAGGATCAGTCATCCTAAAATTAGGATGCATTTCTTGTCTCAAATATTCACTTGTAGCATACCATATCTCAATGGATTGACGCAATTTTTCTACCGCGTGTACATTCCCATAATGATGGTGCTTTTCTAAAATCAAACTTTGTTGTTCAGCATCTTGGACTAGCCATCCCTTAGAAGGTATTGTTAAAAGATCATCAATTCCTAATGAAATGGATGTAGCAGTGGCTTGCTGGAAACCCAGAGTCTTTACTTGATCCAGGATGTGCGATGTATATGCCATTCCGAAGTGATCTATTAATCTGCTAATAAGTCGTTTCATGGCAGTTGCATCTATCACTTTATTGTGAAAAACCAGATCGGCCCGTTCTGCCATAAGTACCTCCATATTCCGCTGAGTAGGATTCGACAATGGGTTTGAGTCAGTGATTTGAAGACTTCCTTTCCTCGATCTTGATTCACGTAGAAATTCAGGAATTATGATACCGGTTGAGCCGTAGAGAACCGAATTCCCACGGTATCACATAATTACGTAGCTTAGGTATCGTATGAGTAGGCCCGACAAAACCCTTGTATGGCTTCTTCTATTTCTCGATAAAAAGAAATATGACCAACAGTTGTTCGAATGTATATACAAAGGATTTCTTTTTTTACACTTCTTACTATTAGATAGTGCCCATAAATCTCATGATAGGTACCCAAAGATTCATATTGAACTTCGATGGGAACTTCTCTTGAGGCAATGACACGTTGATCGAGTCGCCACCGGAGCCACAAAGGACTATCTAAATTGATTCGTTTCTGCCGATAAGCTCCAAGTGCATCATAGGAACTACAAAAATAGGGTTCTTTCTCTTTCGTATACTTATTATCGTCAACCGTTTCATTTTGATAGTTTCTTCGATTACATGGATTATACCTATTTGAACAAATACCTCGACGATTCCCGATCGTTAATATATAGAGTCCAATAAGCATATCTTGAGTTGGTACGGAAATGGGATCTCCAATAGCTG